GCATATATATACATAGTGGCTAGTTCAGGAACAATAAATTTTTTTACCTAAGAAGTTTAGGAAAAATGCTTATTTATATATATTTGATAAATATTATTTGATAAATATTAATGCAATGAATTGTTTCAAGACCGACCCTAATGGATTTGCTTTTATTGACCCCCATCAGAACGAGATTCGCTTGATTGATACACAATTCGACATAGACCCAAGATATTTCATCGAATCATGTGATGAAGAGATTCGACACGTACCCCGAACCAAATTTTTATAGAAAAAAAGAATTTTTTCGATTACTTGTTGATCCCTTCCCAGATTTACAAGTTCTACATCATCCTTTTTGAATAAAAAAAAAAGAAAATAACGAAATTCGATGGAATCATGAAAGCCGGAAAGATTCTTTGGATCTAGTCATACCATTACATTATATTGACAATTCCAAAAAACTGTTCATACTATGAGCATAGTAGGCGATCGGGCAGGTATGCCCCCATCGTCTAGCGGTTCAGGACATCTCTCTTTCAAGGAGGCAGCGGGGATTCGACTTCCCCTGGGGGTAGGGTACTACGAAAGGAGGTTGATCATGGATTATCCATAAGTCTAAAATGGATTCTTCCTGGGTCGATGCCCGAGTGGTTAATGGGGACGGACTGTAAATTCGTTGGCAATATGCCTACGCTGGTTCAAATCCAGCTCGGCCCAAAAATTTGCCGGTCCATCATGAGATGATATAAAAAATTTGGCCTCCAGAAACGCCTGATGCGGGGGAATAATAAAATCAAGAAAATAATCTTTTTTACCCCCTCCCCCTTCCTTCTATATTACAGACTAGATCATTAGAAAGATTAGAATATGTGGGAACAAATAAATAAGGATATAATATAACAGAAAAAAGATTATTTTCTTGATTTTATTATTTCATCAAAAGATTTATTATCAATCGATTTGACACTAGAATTACTAGTAATACGTGTCGTTCTCATTACCGTCCATATCCATGTGAATATCAATATATCGCCCCTGTCTCTGTTACAACACGGCGATTCTAAATAGAAATATGATATGGTTTGAATGAAATCATAAGAATATGTAACGTATCCTGTACACCTTATTTCCCTGGGATTGTAGTTCAATTGGTCAGAGCACCGCCCTGTCAAGGCGGAAGCTGCGGGTTCGAGCCCCGTCAGTCCCGACCTAATAGGATCCGATGAATCCATCAATTCATCCCTCTATTTTCTGTGAAGAGGGGATATAGGGAGTAGGATCTAATTCCCGGCAAGGATCTTTATTTTCTTTTTTTTTTCGTTTCGCATTTCTCATCTAAAAAATACAGTAATTTCAATTACTTCAACCAGTACCGATTCATGGGGGAGAGACATATGTAGATTGGTACAGTTGTTGGTAGGACCATATTCAGGATTCCAAGAGATACCGTACTGGTCTGACTTTTTATATTGCTTCTGATCCATGGAATAGAATACCCATCTGTTTCTCGGGAACACATATAAAAATTGGATTCCTTTATTGTTTATTGTATGATACAAAATTAACTTAGCCTTAACATAGTTAGCCCGATTTCAGATTATATTAAAACTACCTCCTTTTCTTCTAGCTCATATTTTGTGTAACCTCAATTTCTAATTGGAAACAGTCTACCTATCTCATTCAAATTGCACACTGAATTTTGGATATGATATATGTCCCAGTCCCAATACAAGGAAAGGGGCTATTACTATTAATAAAATAATAAAAGAGAGATCAAACAAAGATCCATCCCTCTTAGTAAGGGAATGAATAATACTTTTGGATTCCTATTTTATTTGAAAGGTCCTATCGAAGAAAGAGCAAACTCCAAAATAGTGAATTTATCGAAATATTGGATCTTTTATACTATACCGGGATCCATCTTTATCACACCTCTTTGTCTTTCAAGAAAATTAGATCATAAAAAAACTTAGTTAGTTTAGTTTAGAACTTTACTTATTCTTTTTTCCATTTCACCTCTACTGTTTTGGGTTTGCTTCCAATGGAAGTGGCAGACGGGTCTGATGATACCTCATCAGATGATTGTATACGGAAGACGGTAGGTTATAGAAAAGAAAGAATGAAAAATTCAACGGGATTCTTGATTGTATCAGGAATCCAATTTTGGATTCGTTATGGATAAAAGATCTTCCTATGTTATACTATTCAATTCTCGACAATGAATCGATTTGATAGCTCAGATATTGTTATTCATGATATTGATACGATTCAATATCAAATATCATCGGGATGCAATTCATCTCATTGAATTTACAGGAAAAGATTTATCATCTCTATGGGATTAGATCCCGAGTTATTATGAAGTAAAAAAACGATGAGATTATGGAAGTCAATATTCTCGCATTTATTGCCACTGCACTGTTCATTCTAGTTCCTACTGCTTTTTTACTTATCATCTACGTAAAAACAGTCAGTCAAAATGATTAATTTGAATGAAGCTTGACTTCTTAGTCCTTATCAATGATTGAAGAAATGAAAGGGATTTGAATTCCACGCCTTAAATGAAATGGGCGGGCTAGAATCAGCAGTATATGAGATCCGATAGTATGGTAGAAAGAAATAATATATATATGAACCTTTCTACCACACTATCTATTATTGTCTAAAGTTGTGCTGTATTTATATTTGTTTGATTCAAAGGTTATTATTCATATATTACATTACTGGATTCCAGTAGAATTTTGAAATGGAGATATTTTTATTGAAAAACGCTTTACAGAACGATATATGAAACAATTGATACAGTTTGATTACTCAACTCAATTAGTAGTGCCTCTAGAGTCCACTTCTTCCCCATACTACAAGTGAAAGGGAAAATGTAAAGACTACCATTAAAGCCGCCCAAGCAAGACTTACTATATCCATGTGAATTATGTCCCCTATCTCTATGAATATGAAGGAATTTTTCCATTATTGATCACTCATAATAGTGGAATTTATGGCGCAGAGTCAAAAAGGGATTCTGACCAAACGCTATTGATGAAACAATCCAATAAACCCACCCATAACAAGTTCCTATAGGATTTCTGGTAGAATCGGGGAGCATTAAGCACAAGCAAGATACGCAGTTACCCCCTTGGTATTATCAAGGAAATGGAACATGTAGAATATAGTAAGGCCCTTTCTTTCTTTTGTTGTCGCAACAGACATAACAATCTACAATCAAGATAGATCACTACCTATCACATATCTCCCATTTGATTTAACCCTTACTGTACTGTCTCCCGGCTGTCTCTGTGAAACAGTCGGGAGACAGTCTATTATCCAATCTAACCCAAAACTCAGTCAGTAGACCTTACACTAGTAGTGGAGGGGAATCCGGAAGTCTTAATAGCTAGACCTCCCTATCGTCCCCTTGGATCCTAGGCGCAAGGGTTGGCATTCCTTTCTTTATAGAACCTCCAGATTCTAAAAATAAAGCAAGTATCAACAGCCCTAGTCTTTTTCCTCTGCTTTCTGCTTCTGCTTCTGCTGAGCAAAATTTCGGCGAGTTATATCAGCAGAAAGAATAAAGGATTTCGAGTTTTTTGTCGATGAGGCGGCACCCGGATTTGAACTGGGGAAAAAGGATTTGCAGTCCCCCGCCTTACCACTCGGCCATGCCGCCAAAATAATATAAAATAGATGGAAATACTTCCTTTTTTTGATTGGATTTTCATCTTGAATACCGTTTTATTTATCCCCTTCCTAAACCTAAAAAATCCCCTCTTTTTGAATCCAGTTGATTCCCTTCGATTGATTGTATGGTATCTCAAATATCAAAACACACAACACCTGAAAACTTCCTTCCCTCCCTTTTTCTCTTTCAAAAAAAAATGTGGATTTTAAGTTACAGAATGAAAAATGCATGGCAAATTGGAACCATTAACTATTGACTATTGACTTGAATTAATGAAAGGTTCTTGGGTCTAAAATTGCGTTTCCTTAATGGCATAAAAATGAAGTTGATACACAACTAATCAATTCTTTTCAATAATAAATCCTTTTCAATTCAATTTACATTATAACAACAATTATATATATGTAAACCCCAGAACAGAAATTGTTACACAGATATTATACCTAATCGGGTATCTTAGCCATATACGGTTATAAGGAATTAAAAGTAATTAAGGGAATTATCGTGCTTCAATTTTTCATTGAATATAACATAAAATCGAAATTATGATATAGCACGTTCTGTGTTGCCCCAAGTAGAACTGGGATAGGAGATATGCGGATAGCTAGATAGCTATATCTGCGGGTGCTTAATAAAAACAACTCTTCTTAGACACCTCAATCGTATTCCACGAATTCTACTAACAAATAAACAAATGGGTAAAAGTGTCTCTATTCTCTGAGAATCATTCATTTTTTGAACAATGGAATCGGCAAGAAAGTTAAGTGCTAAAAATAAAAATAAACTCTATACTGTTCCTGATTATTCTGTCTTTAGCTCATTCATAGATAACAGATCAAATCTTGAATCATTTATTTTTCTGATACCCAATCAAATTGTAATATCATAATAATAGGTAGAAATTGGATGACTTTTGATTGATATTTTATACAAGACTCCAAAAAAGGTATAATTGGCATAATTATGTTTCCAGGAATGTTTTATCAATTTGTATCTGTTGCAAATTTGAGTAGAAAATTCTCTTTATTCCCCCGCTCACACGTATTTGATACATTACATATATGATATGGAGTTGGGTAAAATTTCATGTGATTCAGTAAACAGAATATACATTCCATCATTGCTAGATCGATCCATATGGTTCGATGAAGAATGAGCCAATAATGGAATTTTTGCGATAAATGGGAAACTTAAGATGCTCCGGGATGGAAATGAGGGAATGTCTACAATACCTGGGTTTAGTCAGATACAATTTGAGGGGTTTTGTAGGTTCATTGATCAGGGTTTGATGGAAGAACTTTATAAGTTTCCAAAAATTGAAGATATAGATCAAGAA